AACTTCTTAATAGCATTATCGATTAAAAATGTATTTTCTAGCATTTGACCGCGTACCATTGAAGGCTTTAGCCGCACACTTGAACGATAACCCAGAAAGTCAAGGGAATGATTGGATAATTGGTTTATATAAATCCTTCCTGGGTAAGACCACAGATAAAAAGAAGATTTCCAGAAATTGACAAAGTAATATTTCCATTTATTCATCAAAAGAAACGTCCCTTTTGAAGCAAGAATTGATTTTCCTTGATACCTAACATAATGCATGAAAGAATCTTTGAATAACCATAAATTTGCTTGAAAAGCCCTGGCAAAGACTTCTGCAAGATGCTCTATTTTTCCATAGAAATATATTCGTTCAATAAGGGCTCCAGAAGATGTTGATCGTAAGTGAGAAGATTGGTTACGGAGAAATAGGAAGCCAGATTCATATTCACATACATAAGAAGTATATAGGAAGAAGAATAGTCTGTGATTGATTTTTGAAAAAGAAGAACTGGCTTTATTTGAATTTGAAGTAATAAGACTATCCCAATTATGACACTCATGGAGAAAGAATCTTAATAAATGCAAAGAGGAAGCATCTTTTATCCAATAGCGAAGAGCTTGAACCAAGATTTCCAGATGAGCTGGGTAAGGTATTAGTATATCTAATACATAATTTAAATGTGAAAAGTTGTCCTCTAAAAAAGAAAATATTGAATGAATTGATCGTAAATTATCGGATTTAACTACCCCTTTCCTTTCTAGGGAAGATATTAATCGCAGAGACAATGGAATTTCCATAATGGTTGAAGAAACCTCTGACATTACTTGCGAATAAAAATTCTTGTTGTGCCCCAAAAAAGGAGTCTGTTTAGAATCATTAACAGAAAGGATCAAATGATTCTGTTGATACATTCGAATGATTAAACGTTTCACAATTAGTAAACTGGATTTATTGTCATAACCTGCATTTTCCAACAAAATTGATCCATTTAAACCATGATCATGAGCAAGTACATAAATATACTCCTGAAAGATAAGTGGATATAAGAAGTAGTGAGATCTATCTAGCCCTAAATAGCTTTGGAATTTATCCATTTGAATTCTATTTAAATGAAAGGTAGAGGATTTTGGGGGTTATAAATGATACATAGTGCGATACAGTCAAAACAAGGTATTATAGTACAAACCGAATAGATACCTCGGATACAGATAAACTTATAAACAGATTCTCTATCCTCTCTTTTTCCATTTAAAATGAAGTATTTATGTTCGTTTTCATTATAGGATAACAAGATGATTAGAAATCCTTTACTTTTTTCAACCCAATCGCTCTTTTGATTTTGGAAATGTTTTTATCAATATACTGTTTCTTATACACATACTTCTCCATTATAGAATGGAGAGTGGTAATATTTAGGATTCATTAAAAAATCAAGAATACATTCCTGGGAGAAAGCCTTCCCGTATTGGGCACTAATCTTTTTTTAACGTCTAATTAGATCGGGTAATCATTCAAATTAAGAACGGAAGCTCGTTGCTTTTTCTTTCCCTATAATCAAAATGAAATTAATTGAAGCCATGGGGCCCTATCCATTTATTAATTCGACCCAACTTGAAATTGACTTCGATTTGCTCCCTTTGAATAATTTTCATTTTAAACGAAAGCTTTGTATCGAGCCGGAAAGAATAAAATATTCTCAGAACTCTTAATTGATACGACATGCTATTTTTTCCATTCATTCCCTTTCAGGATCAGTCGTGGTCTTCCAAACTTTACCGATGGTATGGACGAATCCCTCGCTTCATCTAAATGTGTAAAAGATCCTAGCCGCACTTAAAAGCCGAGTACTCTACCGTTGAGTTAGCAACCCAAATAGAAAAAGGGTATGTAGATACAATCAGAATAAAACAAAATGATTAAATCAAAGCATTAATCTACGAAATAAAAAAAATATATAAAAAATTTTTCTAATCTATTTGGAACATAAAAATGACTAAATCAGATGAAAAAATAAAAAATTTACCGATCAACAAAATAAATAAAATAATAAAAAATGCTGGACCATCCCCTATTTCTATGTTCTCCACTTTTTCAATCAAAAATCCGAGGAGCAAAGCTAATCCAACGAACCCATCATTTGAATCAACAGGTAAAAAAGAAAACCTATGGGACGGAAATAAATAGAGCTGCTTATCACGATGAATTATATTTGTTCGATACAATATTGTCAATAATTTTTAGTTTAGATGGAGAATAAATAAAGAAAAAGTAGAAAAAGGATTTATGCAATCAATAGTGTATTGAATCCATATATAATAAGTCGAATAAAGAACTTCGATTCCTTGTTTCTTACTTGGTATTAGAGTTCGAATGAAAACCACCCAATTGCAGGTTGCAGGTAATGCCATAATTTTCTATTTTGTTTCTATTTTGTAAAAATCCATCAAATAGGATCAAATAGGGTTTCCTTAGAAAAAGATTCTATAAAAACAATGATAAATAGATACGAATAGAGCAAGAAAAGAAGGAAATAAAAAAACATAGTATAGAAAAGATATCCAAAATGATATAGAAATCACTATCCTATCCTTAGTTTTTATTTCCTTAATTTAATTGAATTTCGTTTGATTAGGGCAAAGTTCCTTAAAAACCTCTGCCTTTTTTAAAATATCCTGAACAGTTCCTGTAGGCTGAGCGCCTTTTTCAAGGAAATAGAGAATAGCGGGAACGTTTAAATAAGTTTGATTCTTGATAGGATCATAAAAACCTACTTTCCGAAGATCTCTTCCTTCTCTTCGAGATCGAACATCAATTGCAACGATTCGATAGACGGCTCATCGGGATAGATGTAGATGAAAAAGAACCCCCCCCTAGAACCGTATAAGAAGTTTTCTCCTCGTACGGCTCGATAAAAAATGATTCGAAGTTTTGTCTATGGATAAAATTAGAATAAATAGGAAAGGAATCCGTAAAATAAATTAGTCTATAATTTAACTCATAGTCATTTTTTTTTTAGCTTCCTTCCTGAAAAAAAAATCATTTGTACTCATAACTCAAGTTCAATAATTCTCAAATATATTAAATATTAAAGAAATGAATCTTTTTTTTTTTGAGTGGTCTTTAACCCCCCCTTTTTTCGTCTCATTTCAAATATATTTGGATTCTTTATTTGGATCCGTGAGACAATTGAAGTGGTGTTTCCTTGTTCTGGGATCCTTTATCTTGGTTTTAAATCATTGGGTTTAGACATTACTTCGGTGCTTCTTAATCCTTTCAAAATGGTAGCAACATACCCCTTTTGTGATTTCTTTCTATCAAAGAATCATACCGATGGTTGATTCGTGCGCGATACACTGTGGATCAAAAAAGTTTTAGCCGTTCCAACAAATTTTTTTGAATTGAAAATTTGCTCGAATCGGATCCTTTCGATTTCTATATCGAAGATATACTTACGAAGTTGTTCCAATTTATTGATTGGCATTAACCCTAGATCGTTGCCCCTGAGAAATTAATCAATACTTTCTACTCGAGCTCCATCACGAACTATTTACATTACAACCCAATAAAAAAAAAGAAGGGTTCTAGTAAAATAGAAAAACGACGTCGAGCCAAGAGCACCTTCATTCCTATATAAAATGGTGGATGTAAGAATAAGAATCCACACCGGATCGTGTCCTTCAAGTCGCACGTTGCTTTCTACCACATCGTTTTAAACGAAGTTTTACCATAACATTCCTCTAATTTGGAACCAGTATGGAATTGATTCAATTATGGAATCATGAATAGTCATTGGTTCAGTCGGTACAGAGACACAGTCATTTATATTTTTTATTGTCTACATAGATAATAAATATTTTTCTGAAGAAAGATTAGCAAGACCCCGGCTTTTTTGTATTAATGGAACTTTTTCTATAAATCTCTATCTCAAAAAATGTCTAACAGAAATATCCAGAAATCTAAATATAGAAATAACATAACTAACAGAAATCACACGAATAAAGAAATTCTATTTGACTCTGCCTCTTCAAGTGACTCAATAAGATAGACTGACCCATTCCAACTTCCCAAAACTTCCCAAAGATTCAATCCATAAAGAATCATTACAAATCTTTATACTTGAAAAAGTTTCTTACTTCTATACTTCTACATCATTATTTGAGTCAAGTTTTACAATAAAGACTCCATTTGATTATCATAAGAAAAAGAATTTTTCTGTTTCTTTTGGAATGGAATTGTCAATGATGTAAAGCAAATAATAAAAATAGATCGAACAACCAAAAGAAATATCATTGTTAAATATTTAAAATATTTAAATTTTAATATTTTAGGGATACAAATGATTTTTCACAAAAATGGAATTTTTGTCACTGAAATAGGATAACAATACATACCTATAGGCTAAGCACTTCCTCTTTTATATGTATTTTCATATTTTGTTTAACCTGAGGTTCAGTAATCTTTCTACAGATCTATGTCCCATCTTATCTTTATCTGGATCACAAAAGGGTTTAGTTACTTTTGCATGTAATTTGAACTCGATTTAGTTCAGTTTGTGAAAAATTCAGATATGATTCCGAAAAGAATCATTCAAAATCAAAAAAGAAAGAGGAATCATATTCTATCCAATATTAGACCTTGAAACAGAACCTTGTTGAACAAAAAAGAAGTATTCGGATACAAGGGATATGCTCTGGGACGGAAGGATTCGAACCTCCGAATAGCGGGACCAAAACCCGTTGCCTTACCGCTTGGCTACGCCCCATTTCTATTTTTATTGGACACTAATAAAGAATAATATTGGTATTAAGTGTTCGTCAATTCCAGTCCAACTATCGATATAAAATCTTTCTCCTTTATAGAATTGATTATAGATTCGTTGCTAGAATTTTGACATGTGTATATCTAGAATTCAACTGAATTTATTGATCATTACATATAATTCAATTAAGATATTGTATGAAAGTATGATTTCTTCTATTCTCCTTTGAGAATTGGAGGATTTTTGATTGAGTGGAAAAAGAAGGATTTTTTTGTCTACCTTACTTTCTTCATTTTTCCTTATATCAATAACTCAATCAAAATGCAATTATCTCGATGAAAAAAAATGTCTGTTATGCTTAATATCTTTAGTTTGATCTGTCTTAATTCTGCCCTTTATCCGAGTAGTCTTTTCTTGGCCAAATTGCCCGAAGCCTATGCTTTTTTGAATCCAATCGTAGATGTTATGCCAGTCATACCCCTGTTCTTTTTTCTTTTAGCCTTTGTTTGGCAAGCTGCTGTAAGTTTTCGATAAGATCTTTAATAGTATCCTAGAAAATTCATGATTTATTCGATAAAAATGATAACAATTGATAAGATCAAATAAGTCTGACAGTATGAACCTTCAATTCAAACATTGAAATTCTCGGATAGCCGCGAGAAATCCGTCTCGCCCCATTTCCCGATTTTAATCCTTTTTCTCCTTTTTCCGGCGAAATACCTTATTAGCTTAGGGTCGCTTACAATATCTAATTGTTGGTATGAAAGTGATTTGTGGTAATCAAAGACTCTTATTAAAAATTGAAGAATTTCAACTTCATTTGAATTTCTGAACATTCTTTTCTATTTCTATAATTCATTTCTTGGTGTCAAAATAGGATATGTGATATAAAAATGGAGGATCTATTATCTTTTCTTTTCTCGCTTTTCTTTTTCAAAAAATGATCTTGGAGGTTGTGTAATGCTTACTCTCAAACTTTTCGTTTACACAGTAGTAATATTCTTTGTTTCTCTCTTCATCTTTGGATTCCTATCCAATGATCCAGGACGCAATCCTGGACGTGAAGAATAAAATAAAAAATTTCGTTTTTCTTGCTTGATTTTAAAATTTTCTTAATATTTTATTTTAGCTATTCCACACATTTCACTAGGAAAAAAAATAAACAGGGGTTTGCTAAATTTGAAATAAAAAAATAGAAAGTCATCAACGGAAACGGAAAGAGAGGGATTCGAACCCTCGGTACGAATAACTCGTACAACGGATTAGCAATCCGCCGCTTTCGTCCACTCAGCCATCTCTCCCAATTGAAAAAGATAATTACTATGTTACATTACACATCAAGTAAGGATTAAAGAAAGTATTTCTTTCACATTCTTTATCGTTATTATATAATTAGCAATTCCATTTAGATGCTCGAAAGATCCAAATAGAAAAATAAAGAAAGAAGACCTTCTTGCTTTGATTTTGTTCGAAGTGCCCTTTTGGCCTGGCCCGGTCAATACCCAGCCGGGCCTTTTTTTGTTCCAAAAAATTCCCTTTCTTTTTTATTTATAGGCAACATACTCTAAATAGCCAATTTTGTATCTGTGTAACAATTTCCGTTCTGGGGTTTACATATACTTATCATTTTTGTTATAATGGAAATTGAGAATGATTTTTGATTCAAAAGAATCAATTAAGTATGTATCAATTTGTATTTTCTTATGTCATTAGGCAAACCAAATTTTAGATTCAAATCCAAGAATCATTCACGAATTCTCAGTCAACGAATAGTTAATGGTTCCCATTTGTCATAAATTTTGGTTTTTTTGAGTGAAAATATACATTTTCTTTTTCAATAGAAAAGTGAGGGGAAGCTTTTTGGCATTGTGTGTTTTGAGATACTATACAATCAATCGAAGGGGTAGATCAAATACAAGCAAAAGGGGAAAAAGGGTTTCTTTTCTCATTTTTCTAAATTTAGAAAAATGAGAAAGAAAAGGGATGCAAGTACAATAAACTAAAATTTAGTAATCCAACCCAAAAAGGGAAATTTTGATCCGATTGTGTATCGTTTTGGCGGCATGGCCGAGTGGTAAGGCGGGGGACTGCAAATCCTTTTTCCCCAGTTCAAATCCGGGTGCCGCCTCATCAACAAACGAATCGAAATCTCTTATTCTGTTCGGCTGATATAACTCAACCAAATTTTACCCAGCAGAACAGAAAGAATAAGGGGACTGTGAATACTTGGTTGATCCTAAAATCCGTTCTGGTTATTTTGTAAATAAATCTTTGAATCCAAAATGAAAAGAAAGATTATAATGGTCGAAGCAAGATTTCCCGACTCCTTTCTACTACTAATGTAATGTCTACTGATTGGGTCTTGATTGGATAGCCGGCAGATAATTTCACTACTGGTTGGGGAAGTTCTTTCTATACTGTAATCTACATATATAGACTCGCGAGAATCTCTGAGTGTTTAGGCATTCAATCACTATTAGATTGAGATGGATAATTGACTTTTTTATAGAAAAGAAAAAGTGAAAAAAAATCTCATCTTTTTTTTTAACCCCTCGTCAAGAGTATAATATACTATCTCTCAACTCCTTCAGATAGATACAACTCAAATAATCAGGAAAGGGTACGTATTAGATCAAATAGGAAAAAATTGTAATAAATAGCAATTGATCTATTTTTACTTTGAAGGGCAAGAAAAAAGGAATGGACCCTCTTATTTTATTACTAGATGTTCCATTAGTAACATTCCTTTGTAGTGTTATTGTTTATTTTACTTGTGTTTAGTCTTTCCCGATTAGAAATCATATAGGAATTTTTGAAATGGATTTATTTGATTGGTTCATCAATAGTGTTCGGCCAGAATCCCCTTTTGACTCTGGACCATTCATTCTACTATTATTAGTGAGCAATAATGGAATAATTCTATCATAGAGATAAGGGACATAATTCACATGGATATAGTAAGTCTCGCTTGGGCTGCTTTAATGGTAGTCTTTACATTTTCCCTTTCACTCGTAGTATGGGGAAGAAGTGGACTTTAGAAGCACTCCTAATTTAGTTGAGGAATGAAACGGTATCAATTGTTTTATAGATCGTTCTGCAACGCATTTTTGATTTGAATTGAAATCATTTTCAAATCAAAATATCTTCATTTCCAAATTCCATTGGATTCTAGTGGAGAAATTGATTCTATAACAGTAAAACAATTATTTCAGATTCATCGGAATAAATAGATGTATCAAAAGAAATAGAATTGGGTCCTACGTCAATTCCATATATGGATTAATAACTACATATATTGAAGATAGAAGCTAATATAGTATACCAACTTTATTAGAAACAATTTTATACACTACTATAACACTAATAGAGAGTATGGTAAGTAAGAAAGAAATTTCTTACTTACCATACTCTCGGATCTCATAGAAGACCGCCGACGATAGCCCGTTGATTTCATTTAAGACGTAAAAATAGAATACTTTTCATTTGAAAAAATAGAATACTTTTCATTTGATTTCTTCAACTATTGATAAGAATTCAGAAGTCAAGTTTCATTTAAAGTTAATCATTTTGACTGACTGTTTTTACGTAAATTATAAGTAGAAAAGCAGTAGGAACTAAAATGAACAGTGCAGTAGCAATAAATGCAAGAATATTTACTTCCATAATCTCATCGTTTTTTTTTATTTCACAATAACTCGGGATTTAATCCCATAGAGATGATAAATCTTTCACCTGTCAATTCAATGAATGCATTACCTATCGATTATCTTGAATCGGATCAATATCATGAATAACAATATCTGAGCTATTAAATTAATTCGTCGTCGAGAATTGAATAGTATAACATACGAACATCTTTTATCCATACCGAATCCAATCTTGGATTCCCGGACCAATCAAAAATTCCTTTACTTTATTTATCCTTCTTTTCTGTTCTTTCTTTTCTGTTCTTTTTTTTTCTATAACCTACCTTAGGTCTTCCTTATAGAACCATCAAACGAAACGAAATCTAACCACCCGTCCGAACTACAAAACTCCAACAAACAATACAAGCGAAGTGGAAAAAGAGAGGAATTAGGTTCTAAATTTTAATGATCTAAATTGATTTGGAAGACAAAGAAGTATGAGAAAGATGAGTTGCAGGAGAAAAGATGGAATATTCTATCAACTTCACTATTTTAGTTATTTTCATTTTAGTTTAGGGTTTGTTCTTTCTTCGACAGAATCCTGAAAAAAAAGAAGGGAAACCCCTTCAATTATGCTCTCTGTCCCTTCTTTCACAGAAAATGGAGAGGCGAATTGATGTACTTATTGGATCCGTCGGGACTGACGGGGCTCGAACCCGCAACGTCCGCCTTGACAGGGCGGTGCTCTTGCCTATTGAACTACAATCCCAGGGAAATAAGAAGAGATCTAGCATAAATTTTGGATTCTTTTTTATTCTCTCGTATCAGGTATTTCTTAAGAACAAGAGTGTTCTACCATCTGATAGTAGATTGACAAATTGTTGGGCCGAGCTGGATTTGAACCAGCGTAGACATATTGTCAACGAATTTACAGTCCGTCCCCATTAACCACTCGGGCATCGACCCAACGCCTAATTCATTTTAGACGTTCCACAATCAACTTCCTTTCGTCTCCCAGGCAGATTTGACAAATACATATCACTTGATCTAAAATACAAAGTCCCACTGAGTAGACTATTAGAAGGACTTGACAAATATAGATCACTTGATAGAAAATCCCACTCCTATAGTCTTGAGTCTTGGTATACCCCCAGAGGGACTTGAACCCTCGTTTTCTCCGTGAAAGAGAGAGGTCGTAACCACTGGACCATAGGGGCCTATGGCCACCTTGATTCATAAATCAACTAGAAATAATAGGTCCCGGCCACCTTTAGAAAATAAAAACACTAGAAAGAAAATAGGTAAGAAAATAGGTAATAAGAAAAATACCATAGGTAATTAATAGGTAATTAATCCACCTTAACTTAATATAACTCAGGCCGAGAGCCGCCTTTAGGAAATGAATAGGAGATGAATCAAACCGAAAAACTCGTTAACTATTCTGGAGGTTAATGGTAATCAAACTTTACCATTCAATTACAACCTTAAAACTTGATTTCATTGGTCTTTCTCCTTTCACAAAGGGTTCTGCGTTGGATCCAAGATCCTTTACTCTCCAGTGGATTCAAGGTGCTTTACCAAAATATTATTTGACCACTTAAATTATATTGCGCCCTAAGTCATACTG